TTTTTCATCATTAATAAATCGAATAAACGAAAGTTTGTTTTCATAATTTTAGGTCCTTCTTTACCCCATAGAGACATTGAATAGAATGAGCTGTTTTTTTTGCCACTGTAATTTTGAAAATAAACGTTTAAATGTCCTTCAAAAGTAAGTAAATAGATCCGAAACATATAAAAGGCGGTTAATCCTGCCGTAGAATAAGCTATTATTGCAAAAATAGGTGAATACAACCAACTATCATTAAGAATTTCATCTTTGGACCAAAAACAAGCAAGAGGTGGAATACCACAAAGAGAAAGTGTACCTAATAAAAAAGAAGTTTTTGTAATTGGTACATGTTTTCTTAAACCGCCCATAAGAACCATATTCTGACTTTTATCTGGAGAATATCCAACAATGGCTTCCATCGAATGAATAATAGATCCAGATCCTAAAAACAACAATGCTTTCGAATAAGCATGAGTAATCAAATGAAATAAAGCAGCTCGATAAGAACCCATACCTAAAGCTAACATCATATAACCCAATTGAGACATTGTAGAATAAGCTAAGCCTCTCTTAATATCTTTTTGAGCAAGAGCTAAAGTAGCTCCTAAAAATAATGTTATTATACCTATCAAAGATATTAGATTTAGTATGTAAGGTATAACTATGAAAAGAGGAAGAAGCCGAGCTACAAGAAAAATTCCTGCTGCTACCATGGTAGCAGCATGGATAAGAGCCGAAATAGGGGTAGGCCCTTCCATGGCATCGGGTAACCAGACATGAAGGGGAAATTGGGCAGATTTAGCAACTGCGCCGGAAAATAATAGGAAGGCACATAAAGTAACAAATAAAGGATTAACTTCATTATTATAAACCAAGTTTTTGAATATTTCAAACAAATCCCGAAATTCAAAACTACCTGTTATCCAATAAAAACCTAAAATTCCTAATAATAACCCAAAATCCCCGACACGATTAGTTACAAACGCTTTTTGACAAGCATTCGCCGCACTGGGTCGGGTGAACCAAAAACCTATTAATAGATAAGAACACATTCCAACTAATTCCCAAAAAATATAAATTTGTATTAAATTCGAACTAGTAACTAATCCCAACATTGAAGTATTGGAAAAACTCATATAAGCAAAAAATCTCACATATCCCCGATCATGAGACATATAATTGTCACTATAAATAAGAACCATAATGCCAACACTTGTGATTAATATTGACATAATAGAAGTAAGTGGATCAACCAAGTAGCCAAACTCTAAAGAAAAACCATTATTGATGGTCCAAGACCATACAGATTGATAGGCAGAATTGTTATTTAGTTGCTGAATAAAGAAATGGGCTGAAAAAAGCATAACTATACTTAATAATAAAACACTCGGAAAAGCCCACATACGGCGAAGATTTTTGGTTGCCGTTGGAAAAAGTAGAAGTCCTGCTCCTATTAACATAGGAACTGGAAGTGGAATGAACGGTATGATCCATGAATATTGATATGTATATTCCATAAAAAAATAAATAAAAAAAATTATCTTAATTAATATTAATTGTTTCTGATTCACCGGTTCTTATTTCTTTTCTTTTGAAAGCGATCGATTAATAAAAAAAATTAAGATATATAAAATAAAACTTAATATAGAATTTTCCAGCCTTAATTATTCGGAATCTTTCCAAACTACTTCAACTATTTCAAATGAAGATGAAGAGTTAGGGTTAGTCAAATGATATGAACAAGTTACGAGTGAAAAAGAAATACGTACTTTGTTTATTATTAAGTTTATTATTAATATTGAATTGAATTGTTAATATGAAATTTCCATTTTTAAGTAAAATTTTATGAAGATAAAAACGAAAAATTACATTTTCGGTCTAATTATTACGTATTAAAATAATTTTTTTATATCTATAGAGCAAGGATAAATAATGACAGCAAAAACAGTATTTTATACGAATCATAGGAACCATAACTTGACCCATAAAACCTATTTCCCATAAAACAAAACCTATTTATTGCAGTTTGGTTGGGTTATTTTATTCCCAATCATTAACGAATTCATTTTAGAACTAATTGATTGTCTTCCATTACAATTACAATAAAAGCTATTTGTAGGAAATGCTATCCCACACTTTTTTTATGTAAAATAAAACGGAGGGGCCAATAAAACAGCTTTTAGAAAGTATTTTGTATATTTTAATCGATTAACTACTAGGCTCATTCGAGTTTGAAAATTAAGTGTACTTTTTCTTCGAACTTGACCAATTTAATTAATATAATAGAAAAAGAAAAATTATTAAAGTTTTTTTAGGAGAGATATTGGGTTTTTAAACCTTTCGATGTATTTTATTACATGTAAGAATGTAACATGACAAAAAAATAAAGCAAACACGCAACCCCTTTGTTTGTATTTTTTTGATTTGAATTTGATTTTATCAACTTCAATCTATTCTATTTGGCATAGTAGATCTTATTGTTCTTAGTAATATTTTAGACGATTTTTCTATAGACCTTGGGAGTTTAATTTAGAGAATAACTAGATAGAGATATAGTAAAGAACAGTTGATTTTGAACAATAGATGTCTTTCACATCCAACCGACGAACCTATTATCATTTTTTAATGGCAGTTCCAAAAAAGCGCACCTCTAGTTCAAAAAAACGTATTCGTAAAAATAGTTGGAAAAGGAAGGGGTATTGGGCAGCATTGAAAGCTTTTTCGTTAGCGAAATCTCTTTCTACCGATAGCTCAAAAAGTTTTTTTTATGTGACAAATAAATAATAAACCAATAGACTAAATAATCTGGATCGGTCTAATTAGAAAAATAGTCTAATTTTTGTTATAATTTTTTATTTATTTATTTATAAGTTTTTTTTTTCGAAAATGTAGAAGTTATCAAAATAATATAATAATAGAATAATAATAGTAAAATAATCTAAATTACTATTTAATAAATTACTATTTCATTTTCATTTAATAAAAAAAAATGATTTCCCTTCTCTAATGTTTTAACCTGATCAATAACAATATTAAATTGAATTCATTTTGTTTTTTTAGTAGAAATAAGAATTCGGTTGTCTACTGAATTTAAAAAATGAATGGTATTCTTTTGTTTGAAAAAGAATAAACGCAAGCACAAGGTTTCACCTTTGGTTTTGGTATGCTTTATCATTTTCAAGATGGGGATTCTCACCTTCCCCATCGACTTGACTCGATAATCCATTTTTTTTTTAGTTCTATCCATGGATTGAAGTCAAAATTATCTAGTTACAAACGTTCCGTTTTATTTTCAGGAGACCGTAGAGTAATAAACTACGAAACGAAAAATCCCGTTCCGTTGTTAGTTAAGTTAAAAAAACGGATACCCTAAAATGAAAATAATAAATAAATAAAAAAAAAAACGATTTGAAACAAACTTTTAGTCATCAATTTGAATGTTTCCTAAAAAAATATTGAACTAACCGCCTCAATCTCGACGATTGAATAAAAATAGGTTATTATGATTTCGAATAAGCCGCTATGGTGAAATCGGTAGACACGCTGCTCTTAGGAAGCAGTGCTAGAGCATCTCGGTTCGAGTCCGAGTGGCGGCATGGCTTTTTCTAAAAGAATAAGCCCTATAATGAATTCAATTCCCGATTTCAATTCCTATAATTGAGGCCCCCCGTTTTTAATAATTTTTATGATATTTTCAACTTTAGAGCGTATATTAACTCATATATCCTTTTCAATCATTTCAATTGTAATTACAATTCATTTGATAACTTTATTAGTCGATGAAATCGTAGGACTATATGATTCATCAGAAAAGGGGATGATAGCTGCTTTTTTCTGCATAACAGGATTGTTAGTTACTCGTTGGATTTATTTTGGGCATTTACCATTAAGCGATTTATATGAATCATTAATTTTTCTTTCGTGGGGTTTTTCCATTATTCATATGATTCCGTATTTTAAAAAACAAAAAAACCATTTAAGCGCAATAACCGCGCCGAGTGCTATTTTTACCCAGGGTTTCGCTACTTCGGGTCTTTTAACTGAAATGCATCAATCCGCAATATTAGTACCTGCTCTCCAATCCCATTGGTTAATGATGCACGTAAGTATGATGGTATTGGGCTATGCAGCTCTTTTGTGTGGATCATTATTATCACTAGCTCTTCTAGTCATTACATTTCGAAAATTTATAAGGATTTTTAGTAAAAGCAATAATTTATTAACTGAGTTATTTTCCTTTGGTGAGATTCAATACGTGAATGAAAGAAACAATGTCTTACAAAACACTTCTTTGATTTCTTCTCAGAATTATTACAGGTATCAATTAATTCAACAATTGGATCGATGGAGTTATCGTATTATTAGTTTGGGGTTTATCCTTTTAACCATAGGTATTCTTTCGGGAGCAGTATGGGCTAATGAAGCATGGGGATCCTATTGGAATTGGGATCCAAAAGAGACTTGGGCATTTATTACTTGGACCGTATTTGCGATTTATTTACATATTCGAACAAATAAAAATTTTGAAAGTGTAAATTCTGCAATTGTGGCCTCAATGGGCTTTTTTATAATTTGGATATGCTATTTTGGAGTTAATCTATTAGGAATAGGATTGCATAGTTATGGTTCATTTACATTACTATCTAATTGAATTGAATAAAGTACTTGACAACTAGAAGCATAGGACAGCATACATATATATATGAAAACCATCAAGAACCATTTGAATCATTCCATTTCCATTACTTGATTCAAATGGTTCTCGAAAATGTCAAAAATTTCTGGTTATATGGTTATAATAGAATTCCAATTTTTTATTTAACTTAAGAGCAGAAAAAGACTTTTTTTATTGTACAATGAACGATTTTAATTTCAAAAATCATCGTATTTTATATTTTGGTTTATTCACAAAAACTATCTATAAAAATAATTCGATATAATAGCTTCGACCTTGTCAACTGATAATGCGAAAACGAAATCGGGATAAATACCAATACCTATTACAGGTAAAAGGATAGAAATCGAAACAAATAACTCTCGCGGTCCAGAATCAAAAAAATAAGAGTTTGGGGCATTAAAAAGCTTGTATCCATAGAACATCTGGCGTAACATAGATAATGAATAAATAGGAGTTAATATCATTCCAATTGCCATTACAAAAGTAATTAATACTTTTGTCATTAAAAGATATTTTTGGCTAGTAAGTATTCCAAAAAAAACTATCAATTCGGCAACAAAACCGCTCATGCCCGGTAATGCAAGCGAAGCCATTGATAAGATACTGAAAGTCGTGAATATTTTTGGAATTGCGATAGCCATTCCGCCCATTTCGTCGAGATAAACAAGTCGTATTCTATCATAACTCGTTCCGGCCAAGAAAAAAAGCGCAGCGCCAATAAATCCGTGAGAAATTATTTGTAAAATGGCCCCATTGAGCCCTGTATCGCTTATAGAACCAATTCCTATAATTATGAAACCCATATGAGATACAGAGGAATAGGCTATTCTTTTTTTTAAATTACGCTGACCGGGAGATGTTGAAGCTGCATAGATTATTTGAATTGTGCCTACTATCATCAACCAGGGAGAAAATATAGAATGGGCATGGGGTAATAATTCCATATTGATCCGAACCAATCCATACGCTCCCATTTTTAATAAGATTCCGGCTAAAAGCATACAAGTACTATAATGTGCCTCTCCATGGGTGTCTGGTAACCATGTGTGTAAGGGTATGATCGGTGATTTGACAGCAAAAGCAATAAGAAATCCAATATAGAATATTATTTCTAGTGCTACAGGATATGATTGATTAGCTGATGTTTCAAAATTTAATGTCGGTTCATTGGAACCATATAAACCAATACCTAGAACTCCCATTAATAAAAAAACGGAACCTCCGGCAGTGTACAAAATAAATTTTGTAGCTGAATACAAACGTTTCTTTCCCCCCCACATGGATAGAAGTAGATAAACGGGAATTAATTCTAACTCCCACATGATGAAAAAAAGTAAAAGGTCTTGAGAAGAGAATGGTCCTATTTGACCGCTATACATTGCTAACATTAGGAAATGAAATAGTCGGGAATCTCGAGTAACGGGCCAAGCCGCTAAAGTAGCTAAAGTTGTGATAAATCCTGTCAGTAAAATGGGTCCTATAGAAATTCCATCTATTCCCAACCTCCAGTAAAAATCAAAAAAATTGATCCATTTATAATTCTCCGTTAGTTGCATTAACGGATCATCCAATTGGAAACGATAACCGAATGCATAGGTTGTTAGAAGGAGTTCAAGTATACATATACATATAGTATACCACCTTATTACCTTATTTCCTCTATGAGGAAGAAAAAAAATTAAGGAACCCGCGGATATTGGCAAAACTACAATTAGCGTTAACCAAGGAAAATTATTCATGGTAAAAACAAAATAAACTTGGACCAGAAAAACCCGTGCTCGAAATAAATATATTTTGAGCGCGGGTTTTTGTCGGTAAGGGTAAAAAAATCAAATGTATTCGAGTAGGGTTTTCTGGAACGTATTAATAAGCTAGACCCATACTTCGAGTTGTTTCATGCCATAAATAAACGCGAACACTCAAGAAATCCGTTGGGCAGGCGGATTCACATCTCTTACAACCAACACAGTCCTCTGTTCTTGGAGCAGAAGCGATTTGCTTAGCTTTACATCCGTCCCAAGGTATCATTTCTAATACATCGGTTGGGCAGGCTCGCACACATTGAGTACACCCTATACACGTATCATAAATCTTTACTGAATGTGACATTGAATCTATAAATTTTTGAACGTCAGAAATTTTCGATCTAGTAAACTTGTAAATGACTCATATATTTAGACACCAGATGAATCAATAATTTACCAGAAATTTGGAAACAATCTACTTCTGGATCGACTCATGCGATAGAGCCAAGATACTTTGATTTCTTACATTTTCGAAAACATGGATTAGATTTAATGTATGGTCATTTAATTAGAATTTATGAATATTAAAATTTCAATGATTAATACAATACTACTTATTCAACAAATTCGATTGATTGATACGAGTTGATTTTCTGTTACGATAAATTGACGAAACAATAGCCGGTCCAATAGCTGCTTCAGCGGCGGCAATAGCTATAACAAAAATTGAGAAAACATTTCCTTTTAATTGCCGACTATCAAAAAAATCAGAAAATGTTACGAAATTTATATTAACCGCATTCAGTATAAGTTCAAGACACATAAGGGCTCTAACCATATTTCGGCTCGTGATCAATCCATAGATACCGATAGAAAATAAGTAGGCACTCAAAACAAGTACATGCTCGAGCATCATTGACTAACTCCTTATCAATTTGGATTCATTTCAATATGAACTGAACAACAATTCAACAGATTCAATTGACTAGAATATAAAGTCCGGAACAAAGGAATATATTGTATTGGTAATAGATTAAATAAAAGTAAAAGAATTTCTATTTTGGGTTTTAGACATAACAAATACCTATTTAA